TGCAACCGAAACAGAATTGATAAAACAGTCCTAGAAACCCAATTCTCCCACTTAGGCTTACAATGCTTTGGGATTTATAATATCAAAACTTATTAAGTTTCTTATATTATAATGTATAATAACGGCATAGATATTCTAATCTACTTCAATATTGAATACCAGAAAACTGTATGAATGTTGTATTTATTAACTTATATTATTATTAACGCGGGTATAGCTAATCTAGATCTCCGTCTTCTCTCTTCTTTTATTGCCCTCTTGTCCTGTCGTGTCGTGTCGTTAATTGACAGTATGACTTAGGGCTCAATATAATTTGACCGAACAAATCATAGTTTGGTAAACCACCTTGAATCTACTGCGGAGTGAAGGATCTTGGATCCAACGCATAACCCTTTGGGAATCAGAAAGATAAAGACGAGAAAGACCAATGAAATCAAGTTTCAAGATTGTATAGTTTAATGGTAAAGTTTGATTACCATTAATCCTCAGAATAGTTAACGAGTTTTTCCCTTTTATTTATATCCTATGCATCACCTAAATCCTAAAGGCGGCTCTAGGCCTGAGTTATATTAAGTTAAGGTGGCCTTAGTTATCTATGGTATTTGTCTTATTACCCATTTCTAGTTGATTTATGAATGAAGGTGGCATAGGCCCCTATGGTCCAGTGGTTACGACCTCTCTCTTTCACGGAGAAAACGAGGGTTCAAGTCCCTCTGGGGGTATACCAAGACTAAAGACTATAGGAGTGGGATTTTCTATCAAGTGATCCGTATTTGTCAAGTCCTTCTATTAGTCTACTCAGAAGAGACTTTCTATTTTAGATCAAATGTTATATTTGATTTCAAGTGATATGTATTTGTCAAGTCTACTTGGGAGACGAAAGGAAGTTGATTATGGAACGTCTAAAATGAATTAGGCGTTGGGTCGATGCCCGAGTGGTTAATGGGGACGGACTGTAAATTCGTTGGCAATATGTCTACGCTGGTTCAAATCCAGCTCGGCCCAACAATTCGCCAATCTACTATCAGATGGTATAACCCTCTTGTTCTTAAGAAATACCTGATACAAGACAAGAGAATAAAAAAAAGAATCTAAATTTTCTGCTAGGTCTCTTCTTATTTCCCTGGGATTGTAGTTCAATAGGCTAGAGCACCGCCCTGTCAAGGCGGATGTTACGGGTTCGAGCCCCGTCAGTCCCGACGGATCCAATAAGTACATCAATTCGCCTCTCCATTTTCTGTGAAATGAAGGGGCAGAGAGAATAATTGAATTCCGAAGGCGTTTCCCTCTTTTTTTTTTTTTCAGGATTCTCTCGAAGAAAGAACACACCCTAAAATAAAATGAAAATAACTAAAATAGTGAAGTTGACAGAATATTTCATCTTTTCTGCCGCGACTCGTCTTTCTCATACTTCTTTGTTTTGTCTTCCAAAGAAAAGAGGATCACTAAAATTTAAAACCTAACTCCTGTCTTTTTCCACTTCGCTTGTATTGTTTGTTGGTGGGGTTTTGTAGTTAATGGAAATGGACGGGTTAGATTATACTTCATTTGATGGTTCTACAAGGAAGACCTAAGGTAGGTTATAGAAAAGAAAGAACAGAAAAGAAGGATAAATAAAGGAATTTTTGATTGGTCCGGGAATCCTCTCTTGGATTCGGTATGGATAAAAGATCTTCATATGTTATATACTATTAATTCTCCACGACTAATTAATTTAATAGCTCAGATATTGTTATTCATGATATTGATCCGATTCAATATCATCGATAGGTAATGCATTCATTGAATTGACAGGTGAAAGATTTATCATCTCTATGGGATTAAATCCCGAGTTATTGTATTGTGAAATAAAAAAAAACGATGAGATTATGGAAGTAAATATTCTTGCATTTATTGCTACTGCACTGTTCATTTTAGTTCCTACTGCTTTTCTACTTATAATTTACGTAAAAACAGTAAGTCAAAATAATTAATTAATTACTTTAAATGAAACTCGACTTCTGAATTCTTTGAAGAAATCAAAAGAAAAGTATTCTATTTTTGCTGAAATCAAGGGGCTATAATCGGCGATATTCTATGAGATCCGAGAGTATAGTAAGTAAGAAATTTCTTTCTTACTTACCATACTCTCTATTAGTGTTATAGTAGTGTATAAAGTTGTACTTGACTTTCTAATAAAAAGGGTATGCTTCTATCTTCAATTCAATATATGTAGTTATTAATCCATATTTGGAATTGACGTAGGACCCAATCTTTTCTTTCATACATTTATATATATATATATTTATATTCCAATTCCAATGAATCTGAAAACTTCCAATGAATCGGAAATAATTGTTTTACTGTTATAGAATACATTTCTCCACTAGAATCTAATGGAATTTCGAAATGAAGATATTTTTATTTGAAAATTATTTCAATTTAAATAAAGAATGCGTTGCAGAACGATCTATAAAACAATTGATACCTTTTCATTTCTCAACTAAATTAGGAGTGCTTCTAAAGTCCACTTCTTCCCCATACTACGAGTGAAAGGGAAAAAGTAAAGACTACCATTAAAGCAGCCCAAGCGAGACTTACTATATCCATGTGAATTATGTCCCTTATCTCTATGATAGAATTATTCCATTATTGCTCACTAATAATAGTAGAATGAATGGTCCAGAGTCAAAAAGGGATTCTGGGCGAACACTATTGATGAATCAATCAAATAAATGGATTTTAAAAATTCCTATATGATTTATAATCCGTACCCTTTCCCGATTGTCTCTCTGAAGGAGTTGGTATTAGTATATTATACTCTTGACGAGGGGTAAAAATTGTTTTGGGCTTTTTTTTTTCTATAAAAGGTAAATTATCTATCCAATCTCAATCTAATAGTGATTGAATGCCTGAACACTCAGAGATTCTCGCGAGTCTATATATGTAGATTACAGTATAGAAAGTACTTTCCTAACTAGTAGTGGAATTCTCGGCCGGTTATCCAATGTAATTCAAGACCCAATCAATAGACATTACATTAGCAGTAGAAGAGAATCTGGAAGTCTTGCTTCGACCATTATAATCTTTCTTTGAATTTTAGATTCAAAGATTTCCAATCTTTTACAAAATCCCCAGAACATAAAAAAATAGCGGAACAGAATAAGAGATTTCGATTCGTTTGTTGATGAGGCGGCACCCGGATTTGAACTGGGGAAAAAGGATTTGCAGTCCCCCGCCTTACCACTCGGCCATGCCGCCAAAACGATACACAATAGGATAAAAATTTCCCTTTTTGAGTTGGATTAGTAAACTTGAGTTTATTGTACTTGCATCCCTTTTTAATCCTTTTTTCTAAATTTAGAAAAATTAGAAAATAAACCGTTTTTCCCCTTTTGATTGTATTTGATCTGCCCCTTAGATTGATTGTATAGTATCTCAAAACACAAAAACTTCCACTCACTTTTATATTGAAAAATCAAATGTATATTTTCACTCAAAAAGCCTAAATTTATGGGAACCATTAACTATTTATTGACTGACAATTCGTGAATTATTCTTGGATTTGAATATAAATTTTGGTTTGCCTAATGACATAAGAATAAGCAAAAATTTTTTGATACATACTTAATTTATTTTTTTAATCAAAAATACTTCTCAATTTCCATTATAACAAAAATTATAGGTATATGTAAACCCCAGAACGGATATTCTTATACAGATACCAAATTGGCTATTATGTTGCCTATAAATAAAGGGAATTCGTTGGAACAAAAAAAGGCCTGGCTGGGTATTGACCGGGCCAGGCCCAAAAGGCACTTCGAACAAAATAAAAGAAAGAAGGTGTTCTTTATTTATCTTTCTATTTGGATCTTTCGAGCATCTAAATTGAATTGCTAATTATATAATAACGATAAAGAATGTGAAAGAAATACTTTCTTTAATCCTTACTTGATGTGTAATGTAACATAGTAATTATCTTTTTCAATTGGGAGAGATGGCTGAGTGGACGAAAGCGGCGGATTGCTAATCCGTTGTACGAGTTATTCGTACCGAGGGTTCGAATCCCTCTCTTTCCGTTTCCGTTGATGAGTTTCCATTTTTTCTTTCAAATTTTGCAAACCCCTTTTTATTTTTTCCTTGTTAAATGTGCGGAATAGCTAAAAAAAAATCTTAAGAAAATTATAAAATCAAGCAATAAAAAACAAAAAAATTATTCTTCACGTCCAGGATTACGTCCTGGATCATTGGATAGGAATCCAAAGATGAAGAGAGAAACAAAGAATATTACTACTGTATAAACGAAAAGTTTGAGAGTAAGCATTACACAACCTCCAAGATCATTTTTTGAAAAAGAAAAACGAGAAAAGACAATAGATCCTCCATTTTTATATCACATATCCTATTTTGACACCAAGAAAAGAATTCTAGAAATAGAAAAGAATGTTCAGAAATTCAAATGAAGTTGAAATTTGTAATAAGAGTCTTTGATTACCACAAATCACTTTCATACCCAAATTAGATATTGTAAGGTACCCCAAGCTAATAAGGTATTTCGCCGTAAAAAGGATTAAAATCAGGAAATAGGGCGTCTCGTGGCTATCCGAGAATTTCAATGTTTGAATCGAAGGTTCATACTGTCAGACTTATTTGATCTTATCAATTGTTATAATTTTTCTCGAATAAATATGAATTTTCTAGGATAGTATTAAAGATCTTATCGAAAACTTACAGCAGCTTGCCAAACAAAGGCTAAAAGAAAAAAGAACAGGGGTATGACTGGCATAAAATCTACGATTGGATTCAAAAAAGCATAGGCTTCGGGCAATTTGGCCAAGAAAAGACTACTCGGATAAAGGGCAGAATTAAGACAGATCAAACTAAAGATATTAAGCATAACAGACATTTTTTTCGTCGAGATAATTGCATTTTGATTGAGTTATTGATATAAGGAAAAATGAAGTAAAGTAAGGTAGACAAAAAATCCTTCTTTTTCCGCTCAATCAAAAATCCTCCGATTCTCAAAGGAGAATAGAAGAAATCATACTTTCATACAATATCTTAATTGAATTATATGCAATGATCAATAAATTCCATTGAATTAATTCTAGAGATACACATGCCAAAATCCTAGCACGAATCTATAATAGATTCTATAAAGAATAAAGATTTTCTATAGTTGGACTGGAATTGACGAACACTTAATACCAATATTATTCTTTAATAGTATAAGTATCCAATAAAAATAGAAATGGGGCGTAGCCAAGCGGTAAGGCAACGGGTTTTGGTCCCGCTATTCGGAGGTTCGAATCCTTCCGTCCCAGAGCATATCCATTGTATTCTAATACTTCTTTTTTGTTCAACAAGGTTCTGTTTCAAGGTTTGGATAGACTTTTTTTATTCTTTGCGGAATCATATCTGACTTTTTCACAAACCAAACTAAATCGAGTTCAAATGACATGCAAAAGTAACTGAACCCTTTTGTGACCCATAGAAAATGGGGCATAGATCATAGTTGGAGAAAGATTACTGAACCTCAGGTTAAAAAAATATGAAAATACATATAAAACGAGGAAGTGCTTAGCCTATAGGTATGTATGGTTATCCTATTTCAGTGACAATAGTGTTTCCATTTTTGTGAAAACTAAATTGCATCCCTAAAATATGAAAATTTAAATATTTAACAATGATATTTCTTTTTATTGTTCGATCTATTTAGCTTATTTGCTTTGCATCATTGACAATTCCATTTGAAAAGAAACAGAGATCTTGCTTTTTTATGATAATAAAAAGGAGTAAAACTTGACTCAAAGAATGATGTAGAAGTATAAAACTTTTTCAACTATCAAGATTTGTAATGATTCCTTCTAGGTTGGGAAGTTGAAAATGGTCAGTCTATCTTATTGAGTCACTTGAAGAGGCAGAGTCAAATAGAATTTATTTATTTTATTTGTGCGATTTCTGTTAGTTATGTTATTTCTATATTTGGATTTCTTAATATTTCTGTTAGATATTTTTTTGAGATAGAGATTTATAGAAAAATGTTCTATTCAGACAAAAAAAGACGGCATTTTGCTAAAATTTCTTCAGAAAAATCTTTATTATCTGTGTAGATATTCTCTATTTTAAATTAAATATAAATAACTATGTCTCTGTACCGACTGAACCAATGACTATTCATGATTCCATAATTGAATCAATTCCATACTGGTTCCAAATTAGAGGAATGTTATGGTAAAACTTCGTTTAAAACGATGTGGTAGAAAGCAACGTGCGACTTGAAGGACATGATCCGGTGTGGATTCTTATTGTTACATCCACCATTTTATATAGGAATGAAGGTGCTCTTGGCTCGACGTCGTTTGTTCTATTCTACTAGAACCCTTCTTTTTTTATTGGGTTCTAATGTAAATAGTTCATGATGGAGCTCGAGTAGAAAGTATTTATTAATTTCTCAGGGGCAACGATCTAGGGTTAATGCCAATTAATAAATTGGAACAACTTCGTAAGTATATCTTCGATATAGAAATCGAAAGGATTCCATTCCAACAAATTTTCAAAATTGTTGGAACGGCTAAAACTTTTTCGATCGACAGTGTATCGCGCATGAATCAACCTCGGTATGATTCTTTGATAGAAAGAAATCCCAAAAGGGGTATGTTGCTACCATTTTGAAAGGATTAAGAAGCACCGAAGTAATGTCTAAACCCAATGATTTAAAACAAAAATAAAGGATCCCAGAACAAGGAAACACCACTTCAATTGTCTCACGGATCCAAATAAAGAATCCAAATAAATTTTAAACGAGACAAAAACGGTGGGTTAAAGACCACTCAATAAAAAAATATCTTAAAGAAAAATCTTTAATATATTTGAGAATTATTATATTATTGAACTTGAGTTATGAGTACAAATGATTTTTTTTCAGCAACGCAGCTAAATAAAAATGACTATGAGTTAAATTGAAATTTGAAATTATATTATAGACTAATTCATTTTACGGATTTTCTATTTATTCTAATTCTAATTTTATCCATAGACAAAACATCATTTTTTCTCGAGCCGTACGAGGAGAAAACTTCCTATACGGTTCTAGGGGGGGGGGGTTCTTTTTCATCTACATCTATCCCGATGAGCCGTCTATCGAATCGTTGCAATTGATGTTCGATCCCGAAGAGAAGGAAGAGATCTTCAGAAAGTGGGTTTTTATGATCCGATCAAGAATCAAACTTATTTAAACGTTCCCGCTATTCTCTATTTCCTTGAAAAAGGTGCTCAACCTACAGGAACTGTTCAGGATATTTTAAAAAAGGCAGAGGTTTTGCCCTAATCAAATGAAATTCAATTAAATTAAGGAAATAAAAAATAAGGGTAGGATAATGATTTCTATATCATTTTGGATATCTTTTCTATACTATGTTTTTTTATTTCCTTTTTTTCTTCTTCTATTCGTATCTAGTTATAATTGTTTTTATAGAATCCTTTTTGATAGAATCTTTTTTGATAGAATCCTTTTCTAAG